AGCATATTAATAAAAAATATCAAATTTATAAGACTTATAACAAATTTATAAGACTTATAATAAGAATTATAAGATATAGAATTTATAGATATAGAATTTATAAAAAATATTTTATAAAAAATATATATATATATAAGATATAGAATTCTATATATATATCTAAAGATATATCTAAATAAAAATCTAAAAAAAAAAAAGAAATAGATATAGAGAGAAAAAAATACTGATAATAAGTCCTTAAATCAGTCATTTAATCATTAAAAAAAAAAAAAGAATTCAAAGTCTCGCCGTAACTCTTAGAAATTATAAAATAAGATTTAGCAAGTTAAAGGGAAATTTGGATTATGACATCTTTATTCAGATATAAAAAAAATCTTCTGCTGGGACGAAAGGATTCGAACCTTTGATCACCGGGACCAAAACCCGTTGCCTTACCGCTCGGCCACGCCCCATTCTTTCTATTTGACACTACTAAAAAAAAAGAATAATATGGGTATTCCATGTTTGTCAAGTCCAGTTTGTTCCAACCAAAGATATAAAGAATCTATGTGATTAGTGCCGAGATTTTCACACATATGAGTATAGAATGAAACCGAATTTATTGATCATTACATATAATTCAATTAAGATATTGTATGAAATTATGATTTCTTCGATTCTCTTGTAAGAATTGAAGATGCAAGAATTGAAGGTTTTTTGATTGGGTGAGTTCAAATCACAAGAGGTTTGTTTTAATCTGCCTTATTTTCCTTTCTTCCTGTTTTCCTTACATCAAAAACATCTTAATAATTCAATCAAAATTATCTCCAAGACCAAAATTTTGTTATGATTAATACCTTTAATTTTATCTGTATCTGTTTTAATTCTGCCCTTTTTTCGAATAGTTTTTTATTCGCGAAATTACCCGAGGCTTATGCTTTTTTAAATCCAATCGTGGACGTTATGCCAGTAATACCGGTTCTCTTTTTGCTCTTAGCCTTTGTTTGGCAAGCTGCTGTAAGTTTTCGATAAGATCCTTAATACTTGCCTAGAAAAATTCTAACAATTGAAAAGATCAAATAAGTCTTACAATATAAACGAACCCTCAATTCAAACATTGAAATTCTTGGATAGCCGGAATAAATTTTGATCGCCCTTTTTCTTTATTCTGGTCCTTTTTTCACCAAAAGACCCGACTTACCATTCATCAAAATATCGAATTGTTGGTATGAAAAAATTTTTTGTAATGGTAATGAAAGACTCAACTCTTATTACAAATCCATTTTTGAAAACGCTTTTCTATTTCTAAAGATTCTAGTCCATTTCTATAAATACTAGAAACCACTTCATTTTCATTTTTTAATTTTCATTTCTTGGTGTCAAAATCAAACTATGTCGTATAAAAACAGAAAATCTATTCTCTTTTTTTTTTAAGATCTTGGAGATTGTGTAATGCTTACTCTTAAACTCTTTGTTTACACCGTAGTAATATTCTTTGTTTCTCTCTTCATCTTCGGATTCCTATCTAATGATCCAGGACGTAATCCTGGGCGCGAAGAATAAGAACATAAAGAAGGCTTCCTTGCTTTATTTTTCTATTTTTAGAAATAGTATTAGGATTTCATGTATTCTACTATCAAAAACCAAAACGGAAAGAGAGGGATTCGAACCCTCGGTACGAATAACTCGCACAACGGATTAGCAATCCGACGCTTTAGTCCACTCAGCCATCTCTCCTAATGGCAAAAAAGATAATTAATATGTTACAGCATAGAAAAAATAATACTTGAACAAACCCCTCTTTTTTTATCTAGATTATATAGGTTATATATAGATATTATCTAATTAATAATATAATTATATATGTAGGTATTATATAATAATATATGGATATATAAAATTAATATATATTATAGAGAATATGGATAAATAGAAGAGAATATGGATAAATAGAACTTTTATCAGTTAATTTTATTGAATTTCTTTATATATATATTTCTATATATTACTTTATATTTATTTAAATATTTATTTAATTTATGTAAAGTGTAAATTGTATAAAAAGTGTAAATTGTATAATATAAATGATTAAATTAGAAAAATGAAGTATAAAGAATTACAATATAAAAAGAAAAAAAAAAAAGATAAAAAAACGATAAAGAAGGGCGGGTCTAGAAAAAGATATCTCAAATAAAAAAAAGAAAGAACTTGGTATTGAGTTAGTATCTTTTTCCAAATTTTAAGTTTATCAAGTCCTCTGGCAAAATGCTCTACTTTTCAGGATTTGATCCTATTTTGATTCTGCCCAATTCCCTTGTTCGAGAAAAGTGGGATTATATACAATAATCACATTGTAGCGGGTATAGTTTAGTGGTAAAAGTGTGATTCGTTCTATTACTCCCCTTAATAGTTAAGGGGTCCCTCGGTTTTATTCCTAATTCCGATCAAAACTTTATTTCTTTTAAAAGGATTTAATCCTTTACCTCTCAATGAAAGATTCGAGGAAGAATATAATTCTCGT